ATTAAAGAATGAATCAAATCTCCCCAAGTAGGATTCGAACCTACGACCAGTCAGTTAACAGCCGACCGCTCTACCACTGAGCTACTGAGGAACAAGGGGAGATTCGACCTCCTAGAGTTCAACTCCCGCTCTCAACCCATGAACAATATGAGTCCGAAGCTTCTTTCGTAACTCCCGGAATTTCTTCGTAGTGACTCCGTTCCATGCCTCATTTCATAGGGAAGCCCAAAGTGGCTCTATTTCATTCTATTTCACTTCCTAGCACTTCCTATCATTTAATATCCATCCCTTTGGTCTTATTTACATAAGAGATGTCATTTATAGTCTATCTCTTTCTATATATGGAAAGTCAAGAAATTCTCATCGAAACATCGAGAAATTGTGCATATAGAAAACTCTAAAGAAAGAAAAAAAGGAGACCCATGCCATGATTTTCAAATCTTTTCTACCTTTTCTACTTAGTAGTCTAAGTTTCTCGATGAGGATAATTAATTCGGTCGTTGTGGTCGGACTCTATTATGGATTTCTGACCACATTCTCCATAGGTCCCTCTTAGATCTTCTTTCTCCAATCTTGGATTAGGGAAGAAGGAGATATTCGCGACTACTGGCGGTTTCATTATGGGGCAGCTCATGATCTTCATATCGATCTATTATCCACCTCTGCATCTATTCTTTCTTAGCTAAACGGGTGGAAGATCCATCCAATTTGGTTATATCATGGACTCGAAAAGCGGATCTGAATGTGACTGAAATGCACGATCTTCACAGGTATCACTTTTCACGATACCTAAAAGATGGAATAGCGATTTTCGAACCATTTCCTATACGAGAATGGTTTCCATTACTTTGAGAAATGGATTCTATATCAAACTATAGCTATTGCATTAAAGAAGAAAAGAAACTAATAGAAGTCGAAGACGCGGAATGGTAGTGAATAGAGAGAAAGATTCTTCTGATTTTCTTGTTCCTGAAAATATTCTATCTATCTCCTAGACGCCGTAGAGAATTGAGAATTTTCATGTCTTTCAATTCTCGTACTCGTAATTGGAAAGTTACGGAAGGAGGTCCATCATTTTGCAATGAAAACAACATAAAAAACTCTGGACAATTTCGAAATCAGGCCAAGCGTCTTAATACATATGCAAAAAAATTCATTATTGGCCCACCATTGATTAGAAGATTTAGCTTGTATGAATCGCTATTGGTTTGATACGAATAATGGCAGTCGTTTCAGTATGTTAAGGATACAGATGTATCCACAATTCATTTAGAGTTACTTAATAGCCTATTTCTTATACCATATCTCTATCCCGTGAAATTCTCGAGCCGAAAGATGGATGCATATGCTGTGTTTCATTTTGCTAAACGATATCAATTAAATGGTGTATCAATTCCATAAATTGGATATAGCAATAAATAAATCAGCAAAATTCTTTTATTTTAGATAGAAGAAATGTTTCTTCTATCTAAAATAAAAGAATGTACCCTTCTATCCAAATCCAATTTGCATCGATAAAATAAATCCAAATTCCAGTAGTAGATGAATAATTGCAAATTTTTGTGTGTACGAGATTAGAATAACTTCAAAATAACTGACATAATTTTTTATTTTTCCTGATCAGAAAAATACATGAAAAAGAAAGGAGGTAGAAAAATTTTGGGATTTATGGTTAAAGAAGAAAAAGAAGAAAACAGGGGTTCTGTTGAATTTCAAGTATTCAGTTTCACCAATAAGATACGGAGACTTGCTTCACATTTGGAATTACACAAAAAAGATTTTTCATCGGAAAGAGGTCTACGAAGACTTTTGGGAAAACGTCAACGTTTGCTGGCTTATTTGGCAAAGAAAAATAGAGTACGTTATAAGAAATTAATCAGTCAGTTGGATATTCGGGAGAAGTAATTTAATCGTTCGAATTTTTTTCTTATTTTATTAGTAGTCTTATAGTAGTCTTAGATTTTTCATTTTGATGAGCCTCGTTTTGAGGAATTCATGGAATAATCCATTTTCATGGAATAATGAATTAAGGAAGAAAGGATATGAGTCTACCGCTTACAAGAAAAGATCTCATGATAGTCAATATGGGCCCTCAGCACCCATCAATGCATGGTGTTCTTCGACTGATCGTTACTCTCGATGGTGAAGATGTTATTGATTGTGAACCCATATTAGGCTATTTACACAGAGGAATGGAAAAAATCGCGGAAAACCGAACTATTATACAATACTTACCTTATGTAACACGATGGGATTATTTAGCTACTATGTTTACAGAAGCAATAACGGTAAATGCACCAGAATTCTTGGAGAATATTCAAATACCCCAAAGAGCCAGCTATATTAGGGTAATTATGTTAGAGTTGAGCCGTATAGCTTCTCACTTGTTATGGCTTGGACCTTTTATGGCGGATCTAGGCGCACAGACCCCTTTTTTCTATATTTTTAGAGAGAGAGAATTGATATATGATCTATTTGAAGCTGCTACAGGTATGCGAATGATGCATAATTACTTTCGCATCGGAGGGGTAGCCGCCGATCTACCTTATGGATGGGTCGATAAATGTTTAGATTTCTGTGATTATTTTTTACGAGGAGTTGTTGAATATCAACAACTTATTACACGGAATCCCGTTTTTTTAGAACGAGTTGAAGGAGTCGGTTTTATTAGCGGAGAAGAAGCAGTAAATTGGGGCTTATCGGGACCGATGTTACGAGCTTCTGGAATACAATGGGATCTTCGTAAAGTTGATCCTTATGAGTCTTACAACCAATTCGATTGGAAAGTCCAATGGCAAAAAGAAGGGGATTCATTAGCTCGCTATTTAGTACGAATGGGTGAAATGAGGGAATCCATCAAAATTATTCAACAGGCTGTAGAGAAAATTCCTGGAGGCCCTTATGAGAATTTAGAAGTCCGACGCTTTAAGAAAACAAAGAATTCCGAATGGAATGATTTTGAATATCGATTTCTTGGTAAAAAACCTTCGCCCAATTTTGAATTGTCAAAGCAAGAGCTTTATGTAAGAGTGGAAGCTCCAAAAGGTGAATTAGGAATTTATCTGGTAGGAGATGATAGTCTTTTCCCCTGGAGATGGAAAATTCGTCCACCCGGTTTTATTAATTTGCAAATTCTTCCTCAACTAGTTAAAAAAATGAAATTGGCTGATATCATGACGATATTAGGTAGTATAGATATCATTATGGGGGAAGTTGATCGTTGAAATGATAATAGATAGGGTAGAGATAGAAACTATCAATTCTTTTTCGAAATCGGAATTATTAAAAGAAGTCTATGGACTGATATGGATTCTACCCATTTTGACCCTCCTACTGGGAATCACAATAGAAGTACTCGTAATTGTGTGGTTAGAAAGAGAAATATCCGCATCGATACAACAACGTATTGGTCCTGAATATGCTGGCCCCCTGGGACTGCTTCAAGCTATAGCCGATGGAACTAAGCTACTTTTTAAGGAGGATATCCTGCCATCCCGAGGAGATATTCCTTTATTTAGCATTGGACCTTCTATAGCAGTCATATCAATTTTATTAAGTTTTTTAGTTATCCCTTTGGGATATCGTTTTGTTTTAGCCGATCTTAGTATTGGTGTTTTTTTATGGATTGCCATTTCAAGTATTGCTCCTATTGGTCTTCTTATGGCAGGATATAGCTCAAATAATAAATATTCTTTTTCAGGCGGTCTACGAGCTGCTGCTCAATCTATTAGTTATGAAATACCATTAACTTTTTGTGTGCTAGCAATATCTCTACGTGTGATTCGTTAAAATAGGATCTTTTTCCTCCAAAATCCATTGAATATTTATCTTCCTTTTCTTATTCTCGGGTTGGTAAGTTAAACTAGATAGCTATATGAGTGAAACAAAACAACTTATTAATTTGTAGTAAAAAGAAAAAATCTCATTTCCTACGTACAAGAAAAAAGTTGAAGTAAACATAAGTAGTGTAAACTCTTTACCCCAAGGTTGAGATTTTTTGATTAGTCATCATATCTTGAAGCGGGCAAGAATAAAGGATTCGCGATATGGAATTCCATTACTAGAATATTCCGAGTTATTACTATAACTTATAATCATAAGGGGAATCCATCAAAAATTAGTGAGGGGTTAGGAACACTAAAGTACATAAAGGGCATTAGAGATTTTTCCTTATAAAAGGAATCATAATAAGGACTTGAATTTGGTGGAAATGATCAAGTAGTACTTTCTTCGGATTTCGGTCCAAAGTATGTTCCCTTTCACTTGTTAAAGAAATGGCTATCAAGAACGAATTAATCCTTTATTCCTTTTTTCTTTTTAAGTACCCTTCCCCGGGGAAAGAAGAATAGGACAAAAGATATGGAATGCAATACAAAAAAAAGATATTTATTTATTTTTTCCTTCCTCTATTCATATTAATACAGAATTCCTCATGAATTAATGCCTAATTCTTTTCATTTATTAATTGCTATAACGAGTGTTTTATTCCAAGATTAAGTTATTACTGAACAAAGAAAAATTTTCATTATATTATAAAGGACGAGATCAATTCGGAAGCGCTTTTTCTTATTCTAGCAGACGGAATTCCTTTGGTCTAATTTAGGACTTTCCAATCGATTTTATCTTACCTAATTCTATCTATGCCCAGGGGGATAATACCGAAACGAAACAACCCTTTCCTTTTTTCTGATCATAGAGAAGCCGTATGAAGCTAAGGTTTCATGTACGGTTTTGGAATAGCGGTGGGAACTGTGATGTTATCATCGACTATGATTATCTAACAGTTCAAGTACAGTTGATATAGTTGAAGCACAGTCAAAATATGGTTTTTTTGGATGGAATCTTTGGCGTCAGCCTATAGGTTTTCTGGTTTTTCTAATTTCTTCTTTGGCAGAATGTGAAAGATTACCCTTTGATTTACCAGAAGCAGAGGAAGAATTAGTAGCAGGTTATCAAACCGAATATTCCGGTATCAAATATGGTTTATTTTATCTTGTTTCTTACCTAAATTTATTAGTTTCCTCTTTATTTGTAACAGTTCTCTACTTAGGCGGGTGGAATTTCTCTATTCCCTATATATCCTTTTTTGAATTTTTCCAAATGAATAAAATGGTTGGAATTTTGGAAATGACAATGGGTATCTTTATTACATTAACTAAAGCTTATTTATTTCTCTTCATTTCTATCACAATAAGATGGACTTTACCCAGGATGAGAATGGATCAGTTATTAAATCTTGGATGGAAATTTCTTTTACCTATTTCCCTGGGCAATCTCTTATTAACAACTTCTTCCCAACTTGTTTCACTATAAATAAGATAATACAATAACAGTAAGAATATTTTCAACACAAAAGTTCTCTCAAACAAGAGAAAGAAACATATCTTTTTCATAGATATTTAGAATATGTTCCCTATGGTAACTGGGTTCATGAGTTATGGTCAACAAACAATACGCGCTGCAAGGTACATTGGTCAAAGTTTCATAATTACCTTATCCCACACAAATCGTTTACCTATAACGATTCACTACCCTTATGAAAAATCAATTACATCGGAGCGTTTCCGGGGGCGAATCCACTTTGAATTTGATAAATGTATTGCTTGTGAAGTATGTGTTCGCGTATGCCCGATAGATCTACCCCTTGTGGATTGGAGATTTGAAAAGGATATTAAAAGGAAACAATTGCTTAATTATAGTATTGATTTCGGAGTTTGTATATTTTGTGGTAATTGTGTTGAGTACTGTCCGACAAGCTGTTTATCAATGACTGAAGAATATGAACTTTCTACTTATGATCGTCATGAATTGAATTACAATCAAATTGCTTTGAGTCGGTTACCAATCTCCATAATGGGAGATTACACAATTCAAACAATTAGGAATTCGACTCAAAGTAAAATAGACGAAGAAAAATCTTGGAATTCAAGAACGGTTACTAATTATTAGTTACTAGGATTTATCTTTTTTGTTAGAAAAATCCAATAGTTTTTTATTAACTATAAAGAAAAACGAATAACTACTGCTTATTGCAAATTATTCCTGATTTAAAATGAGAGTAGATTTTCGTGATGTCATTTCTAACTATACAACTTATATACAAAAAAATATCCTAATCCCTTTTTCCTTCCTTGAATCTTTTAGTTTTAGTCAGTTCATGAAAAATTTTATACTATTAATTTCTTCTTATCCATAATGGATTTACCTGGACCAATACATGAGATTCTTGTGCTATTTGGGGGATTTGTTCTTCTACTAGGAGGTCTAGGAGTAGTATTACTTACCAACCCAATTTATTCTGCCTTTTCGCTGGGATTAGTTCTTGTTTGTATATCCTTATTCTATATTTTATTGAATTCCTACTTTGTAGCTGTCGCACAACTTCTTATTTATGTGGGAGCTATAAATGTTTTGATCATATTTGCCGTAATGTTCGTAAATGGCTCAGAATGGTCTAAAAATAAGAATTATTGGACTATTGGAGATGGGTTCACTTCACTCGTTTGTATAACTATTCTTTTTTCACTAATGACTACTATCCCAGATACGTCATGGTATGGAATTCTTTGGACTACAAGATCAAACCAAATAGTAGAACAGGGTCTCATAAATAACGTTCAACAAATTGGGATTCATTTAGCAACTGATTTTTATCTTCCGTTTGAACTCATTTCCATAATTCTTCTAGTTTCTTTAATAGGTGCAATTACTATGGCTCGGCAATAAGAAATACTTAGAATTAGTCAAAATTCTTAGAATTTCAAATCTAAAATAAATAACTAAAGAATCACAATTTTGATTTAGTAAAACCCATCTACTGCCAACAAATACCTTCTTTTCTCTTTTGTTGTGTAACTGTTCTATTCTAATTAATGGAATCGGTTCAATTCTTGTCCTCATATTGAAATGAATCGAGATTGATAAGGAGTTAGTTAATGATGTTTGAGCATGTACTTTTTTTTAGTGTCTATTTATTTTCGATTGGTATCTATGGATTGATCACAAGCCGAAACATGGTTAGAGCTCTAATATGTCTTGAACTTATACTGAATTCAATTAATCTAAATCTCGTAACATTTTCTGATCTATTTGATAGTCGCCAATTAAAAGGAGACATTTTCGCAATTTTTGTTATAGCCCTTGCGGCTGCTGAAGCAGCTATTGGACTATCCATTCTTTCTTCCATCCATCGTAACAAGAAATCAACTCGTATCAATCAATCTAATTTTTTGAATAATTAGACATAAAATCCTCTAAACAAAGGCGCACATATAATAATAATATCAAATATTAAGATGAATAGAAATCTAATACTATTTTCTTCTATTTTCTTATTATTTTATTATTTTATAATATCTATTTTTTGATTAGGTTATTACATAGTATTCTTTTTTACTTATTGAATTTTTGCAATTCATTGATATTGCAATTTGAATATTGCAATAATTTATATTGAAAAGACGATAGCCAATAAATTGGCTAATTCGAATTCGTATGTACAATTCGTATAATTATGATTGTTGAAGCCAAAAATTCAAGTCTCTTGGCTCTTTTCACGCTTTCTCACAAACGGATTAAGAAATATATTGCATTATTTTATTTATTTATTTGTTGAAGTTTGGATAAACCATTGCTTCGTCTGGTGTCTACAATACATATGACTCATATAGTACTAATTTCATTTTTACCAGATCGAAAATTTTTATGTTGAAAAGGAAAATTTATAGATCCAATGTCACATTCCGTAAAAATTTATGATACATGTATAGGATGCACTCAATGTGTACGAGCTTGTCCAACAGATGTATTAGAAATGATACCCTGGGATGGGTGTAAAGCCAAGCAAATTGCTTCCGCGCCGAGAACCGAAGATTGTGTGGGTTGTAAGAGATGTGAATCTGCCTGCCCAACAGATTTTTTAAGTGTCCGCGTTTATTTAGGGCCTGAAACAACCCGCAGCATGGCTCTATCTTATTGATACGTTACAAAAAACTCCACTTGAATCGTCTGATTCCTCTTTACCGAGGAAGCCTGTGCTCGCTTATTTCGAGCACGGGCTTTTCTGGTCAAAACGTATCTTCTCTTTATCACTTTATCATGAGTTATTTTCCTTGGTTAACAATACTTGTTGTTTTGCCGATATTTGCAGGTTCATTAATTTTCTTTTTACCTCATAGGGGAAACAAAATCGTTAGGTGGTATACTATATCTATTTGTTTATTAGAATTCCTTCTAATGACTTATGCATTCTGTTATCATTTCCAATTGGAGGATCCCTTAATCCAATTAAAGGAGGATTCTAAATGGATAGATGTCTTTGATTTCCACTGGAGATTGGGAATCGATGGACTTTCATTAGGATCTATTTTATTGACAGGATTTATCACTACTTTAGCTACTTTAGCAGCTTGGCCAGTTACCCGGAATTCGCGATTATTCTATTTTCTGATGCTAGCAATGTATAGTGGTCAAATAGGATTATTTTCTTCGCGAGACCTTTTACTTTTTTTTATCATGTGGGAGTTAGAATTAATTCCTGTTTACTTACTTTTATCCATGTGGGGGGGAAAGAGGCGTCTGTATTCAGCTACAAAATTTATTTTGTATACTGCAGGCGGTTCCATTTTTTTCTTAATCGGAGTTCTAGGTATGGGCTTATATGGTTCCAACGAACCAAGATTAGATTTGGAAAGATTAATTAATCGATCATACCCTGCAACATTGGAAATACTATTTTATTTTGGCTTCCTTATTGCTTATGCTGTCAAATTGCCGATTATACCCCTACATACGTGGTTACCAGATACCCATGGGGAAGCGCATTACAGTACATGTATGCTTTTAGCGGGAATCCTATTAAAGATGGGAGCATACGGATTGATTCGGATCAATATGGAATTGTTACCTCATGCTCATTATCTATTTTCCCCCTGGTTGGTAATAATAGGAGCGATGCAAATAATCTATGCAGCTTCAACTTCTCTTGGTCAACGAAATTTCAAAAAAAGAATAGCCTACTCCTCCGTATCTCACATGGGTTTCATAATTATAGGAATTGGTTCCATAACCAACATTGGACTCAATGGAGCTATTTTACAAATACTATCCCATGGATTTATTGGTGCTACACTTTTTTTCTTGGCGGGAACGGCTTGTGATAGAATGCGTCTTGTTTATCTCGAAGAACTGGGGGGGATATCTATCCCAATGCCGAAAATTTTTACCATGTTTAGTAGCTTTTCAATGGCTTCTCTTGCCTTACCAGGAATGAGCGGTTTTGTTGCAGAATTAGTAGTATTTTTTGGACTAATTACTAGTCCAAAATTTCTGTTAATACCAAAAATGCTAATTACTTTTGTAATGGCAATTGGAATGATATTAACTCCTATTTTTTTATTATCTATGTTACGCCAGATGTTCTATGGATACAAGCTATTTCATGTTCCAAACGCAAATTTGGTGGATTCTGGACCACGAGAACTCTTTCTTTTAATCTGTATCTTTTTACCAGTAATAGGAATTGGTATTTATCCAGATTTTGTTCTCTCGCTATCGGTTGACAAGGTAGAGGCTCTCTTATCCAATTATTATCCTAAATAATTTTTTTTTACTAGTCCGCTCTATATTCCATAGTGGAAAAACCAAATAATTCAGAAAAAAGTAAAAAAGTCTAATTAGATCTATCTCGAATTTTTGAGAACCCTTTGAGAAGGCGTTCAAGGGTTCTCAAATCAAACAAAAATGGAAAAACTTTCATTTCACGAAGGTTTTATGTTATGTAATCATTTAGATGGTAATGTAAATGCACCATAACTATGTAAACCTATTCCTAATAGATTGATACCAAAATAGCAGATCCAAATTATAAGAAATCCTATCGAAGCTACAAGTGCGGAATTCGTACCCTTCCAATTTGGATTTGTTCTACTATGTAAATAAATTGCGAATATGGTCCAAGTAATAAATGCCCAAGTTTCCTTAGGATCCCAATTCCAATAGGATCCCCACGCCTCATTAGCCCATACTGCTCCACAAAGAATACCTATGGTTAAAAGGGTAAACCCTAGGCTAATGACACGATAACTCCAAGAATCCAAACGCTCAATTAATTGATATTTGTAATAATTTGGAAATGAAGGAAAAGAGGTGTTTTTTAAAGCACTTCTTTTTACATAGAAATATTCAATCTCACTAAACTCACTAAAGAAAAATGTTTTATTTAAAACATTTTTTTTCTTTTCTAAAAAGAAATTGAAATTCTTTCGAAATTTAATGATTAGAAGAGCGGCGGATAATAAGGATCCGCACAAAAGAGTTGCATAGCTTAGTAACATCATACTGACATGCATCATTAACCACTGAGATTGTAGAGCAGGTACTAGTATTGTGGATTGATGCATTTCAGTTAAAAGACCCGACGTGGCAAAGCCTTGCGTTAAAATAGTACTTGGCGTAGTTATTGTGCTTAAATCATTTTTAGAGTTCTGTATCTTAGGAATCGTATGAAGAATATACAGAGCCCATGAAAGGAAGATCAATGACTCATATAAATTACTTAATGGAAAATGTCCCGAAGAAGCCCAACGAGAAACTAAGAATCCTGTTATAGAGAAAAAAGTAGCTATCATTCCTTTTTCTGACGAATCACGTAATCCCCCAAGTTCACGAACTAATAAGGTTATCAAATGAATTGTAATCACAATTGAAATGGTTGAGAAAGAGATATGAGTTAGTATATGTTCTAAAGTTGCAAATAGCATAAGGAGAAGGTCCCATTACAAAATTGGAAATTTCGAATTGAATCCATTTTCTAATCTATTGTATTCTTTTTCGAGAATGCCGCCACTCGGACTCGAACCGAGATGCTTGAGCACTGCTTCCTAAGAGCAGCGTGTCTACCAATTTCACCATGGCGGCTAACTTTAAATAATAGGGAAGTTAAAAGAATAATAGTTATTTTCTCGCAAATCGTCGAGATTGGGAGAGTCCATAGAATTTAGGAACATTAGAATCTTCATTAAAATGGACTTCGTTTGGTAGTATCATTGGGGATTTTTTTAACAATAAACTCTTGCTTTGCCCAATAGAAACAAAGCTTGAAAGAGTTGGAACTGTTTTTTCTCAGTTGCAATATAGAACTCATTTTTTTCTAATTAGTTTCTCATTGAAATAAAAAAAAATCTTTCAATCTATCCATTAGAATTTCTATAATTTCATCATTAAATACAAAGAATTTTGGATTTTAGCAAAATTTCTAGAATGAAAGCCTTTATGCTCTTATTAATATGATTTACCAAGCCTAAACCTATTTTTTTGTGGATTTTTGATAAGATAGGTAGAAGTTGTAAGTCCTATTGCAAGAATACTCTACTTTTCATAATAGAATCCTCATATTTTATTATGAGGATTCTATTATGAAAAGTTCGTTGATAGGAAAAGAATACTTAAGACACAGTATACCAAAAACTTTTGTTCTATATATCGGAGGGGTTAGTTCTAAGAATATTGTACCGAGGAATTCGACACATAAAAGTACATTCATTAATTAATCCGAATTATTCATTTTAAATAATTGGAATTTCTTTGGGATAGGTCAATTCAGATTATTCCAAAACCAGATTATTTGTTTGTTTGTTGCCCAGAAAAACCCTTTGGTTTTGGATGCTCGCTACCGCTGGAAAATGATCTTGATTTTGCTAAAGAATAAGATTGTACTATGGAAAAATAAGTCTTTTTCTTCCAAAGATTTTTACGAATACGCTTTTTTGACATCGAAGTACGTTTTTTTGGAACTGCCATTCAAAAAGGAGATTACTTTTTTTCTAGTTGTATGTGAAAGACATCTATTGCCGCAAATCAATCCTTCTTTCTGTTTTTTCTTAGTATTTATACTTTTTCTTAGTATTTATACTTTTTCTTAGTATTTATACTTAGATACTGAACTGAAATTCTGAATTCTTTTTTACTTGATTTTCTCTAATGCGGATAAGACAAGAATTTTTTAGCATATTTTTCATATATATTTTATACTTTGTTTTAATAATATAGAATATATACAAAGGTTTTCTATTTAAATTAAATCAATTTATATATTAAGTATACTCCATATATAGATCTACGGCCTATCCCCCATATAAGATGGGGGGATAAAAGGAAGGGAAAATTCAAATAGTTAATTAAGTTCAGAATGGTATTCCATAATGGAATTCCAATCAAAACAAAAAAAAAATACTTAGTCTCTTAAATAAGACATTCTAAAACTTAGGTAATTCTAGTCATTAGGATTTCAGTTCTATATGAAGTAAGGAATATTCGATAATTTCCTATAAACATAGGTTTTCATTGGAATTCAATCAATCAGTTACGAAACATGAGAGCTGCTTCATCTTCATTTTAATAGAAAGAAATACAAAAATGAATAGAAAGTAAAATGATTCAATCCTTTTTTGTATTTTAACAAATATCCTTCTTTAGGTAATAACTAGGTAACAAAGTTATTTAATTCACTTTTAGAATTTAACCAAGTAAACCCATTCTTCATTTTTGATTATTTCAATGAGAGAAATTTGGAAAAATGAAGAATTCCAGTATTTTGTCTTATTCTTATTTTTTGGAATTCCTTCAGAAAGAGATAAGAATTGGTTTGGTGAATCGGAAACAATTTTATTTTATAGAAAAATTTCAAGTAAAAATTGCAATTTCTTTTCTTATGGAACATACATATCAATATGCATGGGTAATCCCTCTTCTCCCACTTCCAGTTATTATGTCAATGGGGTTTGGACTTATTCTTATTCCGACAGCAACAAAAAATCTTCGTCGCATATGGGCTTTTCCTTGTGTTTTACTCTTAAGTATAGCTATGGTATTCTCAGTTCACCTATCTATTCAACAAATAAATGGAAGTTCTATCTATCAATATCTATGGTCTTGGACCGTCAATAATGATTTTTCCTTAGAATTTGGATACTTGATCGACCCGCTTACTTCTATTATGTTAATACTAATTACTACTGTAGGAATCCTCGTTCTTATTTATAGTGACGATTATATGTCTCACGATGAAGGATATTTGAGATTTTTTGTTTATATAAGTTTTTTCAATACTTCCATGTTGGGATTGGTTACTAGTTCCAATTTGATACAAATTTATTTTTTTTGGGAACTTGTGGGAATGTGTTCCTATTTATTGATAGGCTTTTGGTTTACACGGCCAATTGCAGCGAGTGCTTGTCAAAAAGCTTTTGTAACTAATCGTGTAGGGGATTTTGGTCTGTTATTAGGAATTTTAGGTTTTTTTTGGATAACAGGTAGTTTAGAGTTTAGGGATTTGTTCAAAATAGCTAATAACTGGATTCCTAATAATGGGATTAATTCCTTACTTACTACTTTGTGTGCTTTTTTATTATTCCTTGGTGCAGTTGCGAAATCTGCACAATTCCCTCTTCACGTATGGTTACCCGATGCTATGGAAGGACCCACTCCCATTTCGGCTCTTATACACGCAGCAACTATGGTTGCTGCGGGGATTTTTCTTCTAGCTCGACTTCTTCCTCTTTTCATATCCCTACCTTTAATAATGAGTTTCATTTCTTTAGTAGGTACAATAACACTCTTCTTAGGAGCTACTTTAGCTCTTGCTCAGAGAGATATTAAAAGAAGCTTAGCCTATTCTACAATGTCTCAATTGGGTTATATGATGTTAGCTCTAGGTATAGGTTCTTATCAAGCTGCTTTATTCCATTTGATCACTCATGCTTATTCGAAAGCTTTATTGTTCTTGGGATCCGGATCCATTATTCATTCAATGGAACCTCTTGTTGGATATTCACCAGATAAAAGTCAGAATATGGTTCTTATGGGTGGTTTAAGAAAATACGTTCCAATTACAAGAACTACTTTTTTATGGGGTACGCTTTCTCTTTGTGGTATTCCACCTCTTGCTTGCTTCTGGTCCAAAGATGAAATCCTTAGTAATAGTTGGTTGTATTCACCCTTTTTTGGAATAATAGCCTCTTTTACTGCAGGATTAACTGCGTTTTATATGTTTCGGATATATTTACTTACTTTTGATGGGTACCTGCGTGTTCATTTTCAAAATTACAGTAGCACTAAAGAGGGTTCGTTGTATTCAATATCCTTATGGGGAAAAAGGATACCCAAAGGAGTGAATAGAGATTTCATTTTATCAACAACGAAGAGTGGAGTTTCTTTTTTTTCACAAAATAGATCCAAAATTCATGGTAATACAAGAAATAGGATAGGGTCCTTTAGTACTTCCTTTGGGGCTAAAAACACTTTTGTCTATCCTCATGAAACGGGAAATACTATGCTATTCCCTCTTTTTATATTACTGCTTTTTACTTTGTTCATTGGATCCATAGGAATCCATTTTGATAATGGAGTAATGGATAATGGAATAGCGGAGTTAACCATATTATCAAAGTGGTTAACTCCCTCAATAAACTTTTTCCAGGAAAGTTCTAATTCTTCCATAAATTCATATGAATTTATCACTAATGCAATTTCTTCTGTAAGTCTAGCTATGTTTGGTCTATCCATAGCATATATCTTCTATGGATCCGCTTATTCCTTTTTTCAGAATTTGGATTTAATAAATTCTCTTGTAAAAGAGGGTCCGAAAAAGTTTTTTTCGGATCAAGTAAAAAAAAAGATATACAGTTGGTCATATAATCGTGGTTATATAGATATTTTCTATACTAGGGTCTTTACCCTGGGTATAAGAGGATTAACTGAACTAACGCAGTTTTTCGATAAGGGTGTCATTGATGGAATTACCAATGGAGTAGGTCTTGCTGGTTTTTGTATAGGAGAAGAAATTAAATATGTAGGGGGAGGGCGAATATCGTCTTATTTATTCTTTTTTTTATGTTATGTATCCGTGTTCTTATTCTTTTTTCTTTCTTAACTTAAGGAATTCCCCCGTCTCCTGCCTAAAGAGCCCCCTTATTCCCCTTCCTATCTTCTTCCCCCATCTCT